AATAGAAGTAGAATATTAAGTTCAATTTTATTATATTTAGTAAATAATAAAGTAATTAGTTTATCGGACTCAAAGGTAAAAAGACGGAGGATGGAACTTTTTTTGCTGACATAAGATTTAATTGTATAAAAAAGAAATGATTATACATATCATTCATGTCAAAAGATGAATAAGTCCATTTATTTAGTTATACATTCCTTGAACTATTTATTCTATATACTTGCTTAGATAGACACTTCAATCTAGATTTTTCTATATTAATTTGAAATCCAGTTTAATTTGAATAATTTGACATTTACAATTGAATAATTCAAATTTTGAATTGTTAATTCTCTTAATTTAGATTAAGAATTTATGATATTAATTAATATATAATTAATTATATACGAATTAATGGGAAAAAGGGGATTCCATAATATCTATAATTGGATAAAAATCCAATAAATAATAATAAATAGAAAATATAATTTTTTTGCTATCATTTGCGAATTTTATTCTATATCTAGAATTCTTATATATAATTATTATAAGATATTTTTAGAACAATATAATAATAACAGGTACAAATAGTAAATCGAGGTACCCATTCTATGACAACTCTCACCTTTCCCTCTGTTTTTGTGCCTTTAGTAGGCCTAGTTTTTCCGGCAATTGCAATGGCTTCGTTATCTCTTCATATTCAAAACAACAAGATTGTTTAGATCCGAGAAGACCAAATCTCATCTATATTCTATATATAGAATAGTATAGATTTTTTTTTTCATTTTTGAAAACTTAGACTTGTATCATAACACAAATATTCATTTAGTGGAATATGGTATAAGATGCGTCTTTCTCTGAGCATAGCTTTTTTAAAACTTTTCTACATATAGAAAATGATATATGAGTAAATGCATTCTAGCTATTTTATTTGAAAAGAAAATAGAATTGTAACAGGATCCGTGGATGTCTGAAATGAAAAGTAAGTATATCTCTATATATTGATATCCATAGTGGGATCGTATAAGAAGGGGGTTCTTATTTTAGATCTAACCAATTTGATAAATTACTTCTAAAGATTCATATCAAAATAGTGCTAGTTGATGAAAGTTATTTCGGAAACAACAAAAAAGAGTAAATTCAAATCTCTCAATTCAAAAAAAAAATGCAATTGAAATCGAATCAAGTAAAGTATGAGTTGGCGATCAGAACATCTATGGATAGAACTTATAGTGGGATCTCGAAAAATAAGTAATTTCTGCTGGGCTTTTATCGTTTTTTTAGGCTCATTAGGATTCTTATTAACTGGAACTTCTAGTTATCTTGGTAGAAATTTGATATCTTTTTTTCCATCTCAACAAATCATTTTTTTTCCACAAGGGCTCATAATGTGTTTCTATGGGATCTCGGGTCTTTTTATTAGTTCCTATTTGTGGTGCACAATTTCTTGGAATGTAGGTAGTGGTTATGATCGATTCGATAAAAAAGAAGGAATAGTGTCTATTTTTCGTTGGGGATTTCCTGGAAAAAATCGTCGCATCTTCCTCCGATTTCTTATAAAAGATATTCAGTCCGTCCGAATAGAAGTTAAAGAGGGTATTTATGCCCGTCGGGTTCTTTATATGGAAATCAGAGGCCAAGGGGCCATTCCTTTGACTCGTACTGATGAGAATTTGATTCCACGAGAAATTGAAGAAAAAGCTGCTGAATTAGCCTATTTCTTGCGTGTACCAATTAAAGTATTTTGAAAAAGAAACTAAAGAATAAATTCTTTCTTAGTAGGAGAGACAAAACCCAAGAATCTCCTTTTTCTATAACTGAAATTTATTCAAAATGATCACTCGATATAAAGCAGACGCATATGGAATAGTCATAAAAAAAAAGAATTTTTGTGGTCTTTCCCTTTATGTGTAGGGAAATCTCTCGAATTTTATTCAGTAACAAAACCAGTAAGAAACCAAACTAATAGAGCGATACAATATATCAAAACATTTTGATATTTGATATAAAGAATTTTTCCTTTCCTTTTAAGTTTTAATTTGAAGTCCAACAAATGTTGGACTTGGTACTTTACATCCAGATAGATCTTGTAAATTTTTCATTTTTTTGTCAATCAAACTTTCTTTTTATTTTTTTATTTTGTGCTCTTTAATGACTAAACAATTGAATATCTTCTAACTTTGTAATTTCTTTTTCTGTCTTGTTTTTCCACTCTCTTTTGATCATTACAATATTCTTCCAAAATTCACTCCATTTTTCTATTTCGCACTTATGACTAGTCAGTGAAATTTTTTTTATATTAAATATTTTGATAGAAAAGGGATTCTTTTCTTTCGTCTCAAAATATGAATAATATTTCATTACTTGAAGTGATTTGTTCGAGCATTTTTAAAAAGGAAATACTTGTTTTAAAATTTAGATATCTGGAAATAATATTTTTTTATTATTTCTTTAGTGAATTTTTATTCTATTTCTTTTTTTATTTCTAGACTCAAGGACTAACTAGGAAATAAAAAAAATGGATACCCTAGAAGAGGACTCATGCTTGATAAAAATTTTGGATCACATAGAATCGGCGAATAAAGTGGGTTCATTAACAATTCACAAATGGAAAAAAATAAAACATTAAATTCTTTCCTCTATCTTACATCTATAGTATTTTTGCCCTGGTGGATTTCTTTCTCATTTAATAAAAGTTTGGAATCTTGGGTTACTAATTGGTGGAATACTAAAGAATCCGAACCTTTTTTGACTGATATTCAGGAAAATAATATTCTAGAAAAATTCATAGAATTAGAGGAACTCCTTCTCTTGGAGGAAATGATTAAGGAATACTCAGAGACACATTTCCAAAAGTTTCATATAGGAATCCACAAAGAAACGATCCAATTAATGAAGATATACAACGAAGATTGTATGCATATGATTTTGCACTTCTCCACAAATATAATATGTTTCATTTTTCTAAGTGGTTATTCTATTCTGGGTAATCAAGAACTTGTTATTCTTAACTCTTGGGCACAAGAATTCATCTATAACTTAAGTGATACAATAAAAGCTTTTTTTATTCTTTTATTAACTGATTTATGCATCGGATTTCATTCGCCCCATGAGTGGGAACTAATGATTGGTTCTGTCTACAAAGATTTTGGATTTGTTCATAACGATCAAATTATATCTGGTCTTGTTTCCACCTTTCCAGTAATTCTAGATACAATTTTAAAATATTGGATTTTCCGTTATTTAAATCGCGTATCCCCATCACTTGTAGTGATTTATCATTCAATGAATGATTGACAAATGACAAATGATCTACTCATTTTTGTTACTATACATAAGCAAAACTTTTTAAATCGTACTTATTCTTTCTATTTGTACTGATCCCAGGGATTTTTTCTATATTATTAGAGTAAAATTTTTCTATTAAAGTAAATAGCATAATTGTAGATAGAGAACTATATTAGTGATCTACCCATTTTATTGTATAAATTTTTGGGATCCATAAGTGTACCATGCCAACTAAAAATACTTTTTCTTGGATAAAGAAACGGATTACTCGATCCGTTTCTGTATCACTCATGATATATATCATAACTCGGGCATCTATTTCAAGTGCATATCCCATTTTTGCACAGCAGGGTTATGAAAATCCACGAGAAGCGACTGGGCGTATTGTATGCGCCAATTGTCATTTAGCTAATAAGCCCGTGGATATTGAAGTTCCACAAGCAGTACTTCCTGATACTGTATTTGAAGCCATTGTTCGAATTCCTTATGATATACAATTGAAACAAGTTCTTGCTAATGGTAAAAGGGGGGGTTTGAATGTGGGGGCTGTTCTTATTTTACCTGAGAGTTTTGAATTAGCCCCTCCTGATCGTATTTCCCCTGAGATAAAAGAAAAAATGGGTAATCTGTCTTTTCAGAGCTACCGCCCCGATAAAAAAAATATTCTTGTGATAGGACCTGTTCCGGGTCAGAAATATATTGAAATAACTTTTCCTATTCTTTCACCCGATCCCGCTACTAAGAAAGATGTTCACTTCTTAAAATATCCGATATACGTAGGTGGAAACAGGGGGAGGGGTCAGATTTACCCCGACGGAAGTAAGAGTAACAATACCGTTTATAATGCCACAGCAGCGGGTATAGTAAGCAAAATAATACGAAAAGAAAAAGGCGGGTATGAAATATCCATAGTAGATACAGCAGATGGGCGTCAAGTGGTTGATATTATCCCCCCAGGACCAGAACTCCTTGTTTCAGAGGGTGAGTCTATCAAATTTGATCAACCATTAACAAGTAATCCTAATGTGGGTGGATTTGGTCAGGGAGATGCAGAAATAGTACTTCAAGATCCATTACGTGTCCAAGGGCTTTTATTCTTCTTAGCATCTGTTGTTTTGGCCCAAATATTTTTGGTTCTTAAAAAGAAACAGTTTGAGAAGGTTCAATTGTCGGAAATGAATTTCTAGACTCGCGGATTTCTCAACATCAAGTTAAAAAAAAAATTTGTTAGTGATTATGTATAATATAAGAAAATATGTTAGCTTTTTATACTGTTTTTCTAGGAGATGCTCGAAATTTCTTTTACTGCATTCTTAGTCATAGTATGTAAATTGTGAAGAAAGAGGACTATTTCACTTTAGTCTTTCTTTTTTTTATCCAAGTAGGAGTGGTGTGACTATCTTAGTCTTGCCAAATTTAAATGTCATAAAATACATCAAAAGTTATTGATTCTAATAGAATCAAACTCGACTAGATAGAAATAATCGGGAAATAGAGGAACGGCTCATCGCGGAGAAGAAATAAATCTAAGGGGTATTTTTGTCTTCCGAGTCTTCGACACAAGAAAAGGCATTTTTACAACCCTTTCTTATGTCGCAAAAATAATTATTTTGCATCCCGTTCGTCAAAGATTCCTATTCTTAGTTTCTAGTTTTCCATATATATAAGAATTCCCTCCTTTTCTAAATATTACTTTTAAAGTAGTGGACAAACCAAAAAAGATAGAGAATCTT